TTTCTGTCGTTCTTACATACTATTTACTATTATGTCAATATTAGTAATTAGTAATATGAAGCAAGAAGAAAGGAAGAATCTATTGATTTTATTAATAATCCGATACATATGGATTTATCCGTATGAAACATCCTGCAAATATTTTTCTTTTTATATTAAACTAATAAAAACTAATAAAATAAAAGAATAATAAAAAAACTATATTTTCTATATAGAAATAGAAAATAAAACTTTAATGAGATAATAAAGAAGGATTTGGATATGTGTAAAGATCTAATCAGCTTTTTGGCCGGAACAAAAAAATAAAAGTATTTTTTTGTTTTGTTCCTTTTCTTCAGTTATAGGTTGAAGTGAATGAACTAATAGAAGAAGTTCTATTCTACCCGAAAAAGAAAACAAGGAATAAGAATCTTTGGTGAACAGAATAAAAATCATGATTCTTTCGATACAAGACGACACAAGAAAAGGTTTTTTCTTGTGTCGTCTTGGAATACTTTCTAGAAAGAGGTTTCTCCTTTCATTTTCCCCGTCCTTGCCTTGTATTCTATTCCTTTGTATGTGTATGCTTCTTTTCTATTATTAGAAAGAGTATAAAAGTAATGAGTTTCATACATCCTGCAAAAGAAAAAAGAGTAAAAAAAAAAAAAAACAAAAAAAGAAAAGGCTTATAGAACATACATCATTCTATTGATCGACAAGAATTTTGCACTTTTACTAACTTTATTTTAAGGAATCTCCATATCTAGAAATTCATTTCGTACAACTGAACCTTTTCAAACTGTTTCTTTTTAAGAACCAAAAATATTTGTGCCAAAATCACAGATGCCAAGAAGAACAGAAGGCCTTGGACTCGTAATGGATCTTGAAGCACTATTTCTGCATCTCCCTGACCAAAACCTCCTACATTTGGATTACTTGTTAATGGTTGATCAAGCTTGATGGATTCACCTTCTGAAACAAGAAGTTCTGGTCCTGGAGGTATAGTATCAACCACTTGACGTCCATCTGATGCATCAACTACGGTTATTTCATATCCCCCCTTTTCTTTACGTACTATTCTGCTTACTATACCGGCTGATGTAGCATTATAAACTGTATTATTACTCTTGCTACCATCAGGATAAATCTGACCCCTCCCTCTGTTTCCACCGACATATATGGGATATTTTAAGAAGTGAATGTCTTTTTTCGTAGTAGGGTCGGGGGAAAGAATAGGAAAGATGATTTCACTATATTTCTGACCGGGAACAGGACCTATCACAAGAATATTTCTTTGATTAGGCCGATAAAACTGAAAAGAAAGATTGCCCATCTTTTCTTTCATTTCAGGAGAAATACGATCGGGGGGGGCTAATTCGAAGCCCTCGGGTAAAATAAGAACAGCTCCTACATTCAAAGTTCCCTTTTTACCATTAGCAAGAACTTGTTTCAGTTGCATATCATAAGGAATTCGAACAACTGCTTCAAATACAGTATCTGGAAGTACAGCTTGCGGAACTTCAATATCCACGGGCTTATTAGCTAAATGGCAATTGGCACATACAATTCGCCCAGTTGCTTCTCGTGGGTTTTCAAAACCCTGCTGCGCAAAAATGGGATATGCATTTGAAATAGATGCTCGAGTTATTACATATATCATGATCGATACATAAAAGGATCGAGTCATCTGTTCTTTTACCCAAGAAAAAGTCTTTCTATTTTGCATGGTCCAATCATTGATCCCGGAATTTCTACAATAAATTCGATAGGTAGCTAGTAGAATTCCCTATCCACAAGTTTGCCATTATATTGATTGTACTGAAATAATTGTACTGATAGAATATAGTATGAATACCTTGAATTTAAAAGTTGTGAAAAATAAGATTTCAAATGATTTTTTTTATACACGAAGAAATCTTTTGATTTTCTTGATATCAAGATCAAGAGATCTAATGAATTCTTCATTCATTCATTGAATGATAAATTACTACAAGCGAAGGAGATACACGATTTAAAAAATGGAATATCCAATATTTCACAATTGTATCTAGAATCACTGGAAAAGTGGAAACAAGACCAGATAGAATCTGATCATTCTCAGCCAATCCAAAATCGTTGTAGATTGAACCAATCATTAGTTCCCAACCATGGGTCGAGTGAAATCCGATCCATAAATCAGTAACTAAAAGAATTGAAAAAGCTTTGATTGTGTCACTTAAGTTATAAAGAAATTCCTGAATCCAAGAATTCAGAAAGAAAAGTTCTTCATTACCCAGAACAAAATAACCACTTAGAATAGCAAAAAAGATTAGATTTGTCGAGAAATCCAATAGAATATGAAAATTAGATTCATTATGTCTTTTAACCAATTGTATCGTTTCCTTGTGCATTCCTATACCAAGCCTTTGCATATGTGTTTCCGAGTATTCCTTTATCATCTCGTCCAACAGGAAAAGTTCTTCTAATTCTATAAATTTTTCTAGAACATTTTTCTCTTGAATATTATTCAAAAGGATTTCGGATTGCCCGGTATTCCACCAATTAATAACCCAAGTTTCTAGACATTTCTTAAATGAGAGAGAAACCCACCAGGGCAAAAAGAATATAGACACAAGATAAGGGAGGGAAGCCAATGCTTTCTTTTTTTTCATTCTGTATCTGTGATGTGAATTGTTAATGAACCTGTTTCATTCGTCGATTCTATTCCTATTTTTCTTTTTGTATAAGAATTGAGTCTTTGGATATAGAATAGAACATAAAAGAAGGGCCCTTTCGAATAAAAAAAGAAGTAAAAATTCTTTCCAGATTCTAGAGATCTCTATTAAGCAAATTGGAACCAACCAATTTCATCTTCATTTCGATGAAGGCTCGAAAAACCCATTTATTTTTTGAATTTAAAGACGAATCCTGCTGGATCCTTTAATTCTTTTATTTTGAATTTTAAAGATTTCACTGGCTAATCGTAGCGCGGGGATAGGGTATCAATTCAAAATATGGGTCCTAAAAAGTGTAATTATGTGTTACGAAAAAAAAAGACATGTTAGGATATTTGATGAATCTATACCTTTTACTAGTATAAAAGAGTGAAGCTGGACACCATGCGTATGCGTATACAAAAGAGTTTTTGCGTACAAAGAGTTTAGATGCTTCTTAAGATATTTTATTAGTTATATTCTCTTTTATTAGAATTGTTCCATTTACGTCCTCCTGCTTTGAGATGTATAATGTATATGGATTGCTGCCTCAACGGAACGGGGAAATAGAATAGAGCATCTTTTTCTGGAATGAACATTTTTAAGAAACTTAAGTTGTCTTAAAAAAATAATTAGTAAGTTCTTTCTCTCATGCTGAGATTTCTTCTCATCTCAGTTCATTTCAAAATACTTCAATTGGTATGCACAAGAAATAGGCCAATTCAGCAGCTTTTTGTTCAATTTCTCGTGGAGTCAAATTCTCATCAGTATGAGTCAAGGGAAAGGCCCCCTGGCCCCTTATTTCCATATAAAGGACACGACGAGGAAAAAGACCCTCTCTCGCCTCCATTCTGATTGATTGGATATCTTTCAGAAAGAAACGAAGAAAGATGCGACGATTTATTCCAGGAAATCCCCAACGAAAAAGGCACATTATCCCTTTTTTTCTATCGAATCGGTCATAACCACTGCCTACATTCCATGAAATTGTGCACCACAAATAAGAACTAATGAATAGACCCGCGATCCCATAGAAAGACATCACGATCCCTTGTGGGAAAAAAAGAATTTGCTGAGACGGAAATACAGATATTATATTTTTACCAAGATAACTGGAAGTTCCAACCACAAAGAATCCTAGTGAACCTAAAAAAAGGATAAAGGCCCAGCAAAAATTACTTGTTTTTTGAGACCCCGGTATAAGTTCTATCCATATATGTTCTGATCGCCAGTTCATACTATACTAGATCCAGTTGCATTTGATTGGAATTGAGAGAATAACCCAAATGGATTTTACTTAACTTTTCTTACTTGATCCCGAAGTAACTTTCATCAACTAGCAGTATTCTGACGTGAACCATTAGGAATAATTGGTTAGATACATTGAGTTTCTATTGAAAAGGTTTTCAAAAAAATTTGCTCATCATTTTGAATTGAATTATTTAATTTATTAAGTTATAACCGCGTATATTATGCATTGGCATACATAACAACTCTTCCTTTTGTTTTCGAAAAGGCCACATATTGTAGTATATTCTGCCATATTACATTAAAAAGTATCTGTATGATGATCCAGTGTTGTGACGAGATTTAGTCTCATCGTATTTAGACAATCTTATTTCTTTGGACATAAAGAGATAAAGAAGCCATTGCAATTGCCGGAAAGACTAGGCCCACTAAAGGAACAAAAATAGAGGGAAAGTTCAAATTGATCATAGAATGGGTACCTTGATTTCATATTTGTACCTATTCTAATTATAAATAGATCTTATGATAAGTCTATCTATTAGAGAAAATATGAAGTATTTAATAATCAAAAAGTGCAAAGAATTTAGAATGTACCTATTCCTCTTTTTACACGAATATGTAGGAGAATCCGCTTTAATAAATTGTATTCTTCTTTTCCCATCCTTATCTTCTTTCTATCCCTTCTTTCAAAACATCTTTTTTTTTTTTGAAAGAAAGGATAGAAAAGAGTTTCTTATGAGTTCGCGACTTTAACCAATCTTATCCAACAAAAAGGGATTCCTAGTGAAAAAGGGATTCCTAGTGAAAAAGGGGTTCTCGGTAAATAGAAAGAACTTCTATATTCTTATATTCTTCTTATTTATTATTTGATTTGAGATTTTTTCTTTCTTTATTCTTTAGAGGGATGCTTATTCCTAATCAGCAAGAGAGGTAGAATAAAAAAGAGATCCGGGGCAAAAAGTCATTATCCAAAACTTCTGACTCTTACTACACTTATAATTGATGTTCCCAAAGATTCTTAGTTTTGTTTTTTTGATTACAATGAACTAAAAGCTTCTTTGATATAAAGAAAAATAACTG